GACAATTGAACCTTCTCAAACTGTTTCTTTTTAAGAACTAAAAAGATTTGTGCCAAAACAACAGATGCCAAAAAGAACAAAAGGCCTTGGACACGTAGTGGATCTTGAAGTACTATTTCTGCATCTCCCTGACCAAATCCACCCACATTAGGATTACTTGTTAATGGTTGATCAAGTTTGATAGATTCGCCCTCTGAAACACGAAGTTCTGGTCCTGGAGGGATAATATCAACCGCTTGGCGTCCATCCAATGCATCCGTTATGGTTATTTCGTACCCCCCTTTTTCTTTTCGTATGATTTTGCTTACTATACCCGCTGCTGTAGCATTATAAACCGTATTGTTACTTTTTGTCCCGTCGGGATAAATCTGGCCCCTTCCCCTGTTACCACCTACGTATATTGGGTATTTTAAGAAGTGAACATCTTTATTAGTCGCGGGATCCGGGGAAAGAATAGGAAAAGCGATTTCACTATATTTCTTACCAGGAACAGGCCCTATCACAAGAATATTTTTTTTAGTGGGGCCGTAATTCTGAAAAGATAGATTGCCTATCTTTTCTTTCATCTCGGGAGAAATACGACTGGGGGGGGCTAATTCAAACCCTTCCGGTAAAATAAGAACGGCCCCTACATTCAACCCCCCCTTTTTACCATTAGCAAGAACTTGTTTCAGTTGCATATCATAAGGAATTCTAACAACTGCTTCAAACACAGTATCAGGAAGTACCGCTTGCGGAACCTCAATATCCACAGGTTTATTAGCTAAATGGCAATTGGCGCATACAATACGACCAGTGGCTTCTCGTGGATTTTCAAAACCCTGCTGCGCAAAAATGGGATATGCATTTGAAATGGAGGCCCGAGTTATTATATATATCATGAGTGATACGGAAATGAATCGAGTAATCTCTTCCTTTATCGAAGAAAAAGTATTTCTAATTTGCATGGTCCAATCGTTGATCCCGAAAATTTCTACAATAAAATTGGGTAGGTCGCTAGTATAGTTCCCTATCCACGATTTTGCTATTTACTGAAATAATTTTACTGGAATATAGGAGGAATCCTCTGAATGGGTAGAAAGAGTAAGGTAAGTACGACCTGGAATGCTTTGCTTAGGTACAAAGTAAGAAACATTCTAATTGACTCGTTTTTCAGTCATTCATTGAATGATAAATCACTACAAGTGACGGAGATACACGATTTAAATAAAGGAAAATCCAATATTTGAAAATTGTATCTAGAATGACTGGAAAAGTGGAAACAAGACCAGATATAATTTGATCATTATGAAAAAATCCAAAATCGTTATAGACATAGCCAATCATTAGTTCCCAACCGTGGGGCGAATGGAATCCGATACATAAATCAGTTACTAAAAGAATGGAAAAGGCTTTTATTGTGTCGCTTAAATTATATAGGAATTCTTGAACCCAAGAATTAAGAAAAACAAGTTCTTCATTACCCAGAATAGAATAAGCACTTAGAATAACGAAACAGATTAGATTTGTCGAGAAGTGCAAAATTGTATGGATATGATCCTCATCGTGTATCTTGATCAATTGGATTGTTTCTTTGTGGAGCCCCATACGAAACTTTTGTAGATGTCTTTCCGGGAATTCCTTTACCATTTCATCCAAGAGAAATAGCTCCTCTAATTCTATGAATTTTTCTAGAATACTCTTTTCTTGAATATCGTTCAAAAAGGTTTCGGATTGCCTAGTATTCCACCAATTAGTAACCCAAGATTCTAGACTTTTATTAAATGAGAGAGTGATCCACCGGGGCAAAAAGACTACAAATACTATAAATGAAAGGTATCGAAGGGGAATAGATGCGCTCTTTTTTGTCATTTTTTCATCTGTGAATTGTCACCTCATTCGTTGACTCTATGCGATCTAATATTTCTATCAAGCATAAGTTCTATTATAAGGTATCGCACCTATTAATTATTAATTTATTAATCGAGCCCCCATTTTTTAGTTGTGATTCAGAGGTTAGTCCTTTAATCTAGTGTAGAAAAAATACAGAAATAGAAGAAGAATCCACTTCAGGTTCGAATTCAAATGAAGAAATAATAAAAAAATAGATTGTTTCCAGATATCTTAATTGATTAAATATTCGAAGTAATTACTCCCCTTTGATGAATGCCCGAAAGATTCAAATAAAGATTCCAATAATGAATATTTTTTGGATTTCGAAATGAAAGAACTTCCTGTTTATTAAAAAAGAAAATATCAAATATTTCGAAAAAAAAAATTGACAGACAAAAACAAAAAAGGTTTTGTTTTATATTATGGCTTATGGCCGCCACGTACACGTTTGCCTTGCTTTGGCCCCACGAGGCGTTCTGAAGAAACTTTAATTAAGTAAGTTATGCTTATAGAAAAAAAAGGATTCTTAGGGGTTTTCCTCTTGCTGAGAAAGCATTTTTTTTGCAGTTTCTTTTTTCAAAATACTTCAATTGGTACACGCAAGAAATAGGCCAATTCCGCAGCCTTTTGCTCAATTTCCCGTGGAGTCAAATTCTCATCAGTACGAGTCAAGGGAACGTCTCCCAGGCCTCTTATTTCCATATAAAGGACACGACGAGCATAAATACCCTCTTTTACTTCTATTCTGATGGACTGAATATCTTTCATAAGGAATCGTAAAAAGATGCGGCGATTTTTTCCAGGAAATCCCCAACGAAAAATGCGCACTATTCCTTCTTTTCTATCAAATTGATCATAACCGCTACCTACATTCCATGTAATTGTGCACCACAAATAGGAACTAATAAAGAGACCCGCGATCCCATAGAAAGACATCACGATCCCTTGTGGGAAAAAAAGGATTTGTTGAGACGGAAAGAAGGATATCAAATTCTTATCAAGATAACTAGAAATTCCAACCAAAAAGAATCCTAATGAACCTAAAAAAAGGATAAACGCCCAGCAGAAATTACTTGTTTTGCGAGATCCTGCTATAAATTCTATCCATATATATTCTGATCGCCAACTCATACATAGTAGATCCAGTTGCATTTTATGGAATAACAAAAAAAAGTTTCACTTTCCTTTTTTTTCCGAAGTAACTCTCATCAACTAGTACTATTCTGATGTGAACTTTTAGTAGTAATTAATCGAATTGGTTAGATATAATAAAATAAAAGCATCCCCTTCATATGATTCCCTATCAATAGCTACATACATATGGATAGATTGACTTTAATTTCAGACATGAGTTCGGATCCCAGCCTTTTTTTTTAATTGCTAGAATTCGTCTGTCCATATATCATGTTTACGCATGTATAAGATCTTTTTCATTTATGTTCGGAGAAAGCCACCTGTTATTCTTATACAATATTCTACTAAATGGATATCCTTGTTCGCTAAGTCTTGAAAAAAAAACTAGATGAGATTTGACCACATCAGATTTAAAAAATCTTTTTTTTTTGAACATGAAGAGATAAAGAGGCCATTGCAATTGCCGGAAATACTAGGCCCACTAAAGGCACAAAAAAGGAGGGTAAGTTGTTGAGAATTGTCATAGAATGGGGTACCTCGATTTAATATTTGTACCTGTTATTGTTATAAGGATATCTTATAATAATTATAATTCATATTATAATTCGTATATTAGTATACTAAGTATATCGAAGTGAGTATATATAATAAGTGCAAGCAATGTCGAACTAAATAAACGAACTTATTCATCTTTCTACATGAAATAGATGCATGTATGATAATCCACTTTCTTTATTATTCTTACTTCTTTTATTTTTATTCTTATTTTTATTCTTATATTGTTCTTATCTTCTTCTTCTAATTTCTTTTTTAATAAAAAAAGAGTCTCTTAAAAATTTAAAAATCCCCGAAAGATTCGTTAGAATCCGACCCAAGAGCAGGAATTCTTATAAAAAGGGGACTTCTTGGGAGATATAGAAAGATGCAAGATTCTATATTTTCTATATTTGAAATATATACATATAGAAGAGGCGAACAGAACACGAAATTCGTTTTATTTGCCTTGCCTCCTAATTCGAAGGAAGAATTTGCTTTGTTGTTTTTTTACCGATATTACTAATCAGCAATATCGGTAAAAAAACAACAATTATCCGCATGATTCTTTCTACAATTAAATCTTATGTCACCAAATAAAAATTCATTTTTTCGGTTTTTTATTTTGATTCTGATAAACTAACTAACTAGTTGTTCGCCACAAAAAAAAAGTTGAACTCGAGACTCTACTTGATTGAATTTTTATTGAAAGGAAAAAAGGCGTGTAGCTGAAATAGCTCACTCAGAACACCTTTTAAAGGGTTACGTGGTACGATTGGATCGAATAAGCCCTTATGGAATAAATATTCAGCCGCTTGTGAACCTTCAGGTACTGTCTTATTCAATGTTTGTTCAATTACTCTTTTACCCGCAAATGCAATATAGGCATTAGGTTCGGCAATAATGATATCCCCCAACATACCAAAACTAGCTGTTACTCCACCAGTAGTAGGAGATGTAAGAATTGATACATAGAATAACTTTTTATTTGATTGATAATCATATAAAGCAGAAGATATTTTAGCCATTTGCATCAAGCTCAAACTTCCTTCTTGCATGCGTGCCCCTCCGGAAGCACACACTAGAATAAGAGGTAAAAGTTTATTGGTAGCATACTCGATCAAACGGGTGATTTTCTCGCCTACTACGGATCCCATACTACCCCCCATAAACTGAAAATCCATAACCCCAATTGCGACGGGAATCCCGTTTAGTTGACCTGTACCTGTTTGAACAGCCTCTGTTAATCCTGTTTTTTTTTGATAAGAATCAATACGATCTTTATAAGGTTCCTCTTCTGAATGAAATTCAATGGGATCCAGAGAAACCATGCCGTCATCCATCGGATCCCAAGTACCTGGATCAACCGAAAGTTCGATTCTATCTGAACTACTTATTTTCAAATAATATCCGCATTGTTCACAAATATTCATTTTTGACTTCAAAAATTTCTTATAATT